AGATAATTGTATTTTGATTGCGTGTTTGATATAAGGAAAAAGAAAGTAAGTAAGGTAGACAAAAAATCCTTCTTTTTCTTTGAATCCACCCAACCAAAAATCCTCCAATTCTCAAAGGAGAATAGAAGAAATCATACTTTCATACAATATCTTAATTGAATTCTATGTAATGATCAATAAATTAAGTTGAATTCTATATCTATATGTATCAAAATCTTAAGACCAATCTATTCTATAGATAGAGAGGTATTTTTGCTGGAATTGACAAACAACCAATACCAATATTATTGTTTTTTAGTGTCGATTAGAAATTGAAATGGGGCGTGGCCAAGTGGTAAGGCAACGGGTTTTGGTCCCGCTATTCGGAGGTTCGAATCCTTCCGTCCCAGTGTATATCTATTTTTATCCCTCATTATTCCCATAGAAAGTAGAAAGAAGTAGGAGTTGTGTATGGAGTTAATCCATATTTGTGTGTCTGTTCGAATTTGATTAACAAATAATCAAGTTTCGTATTATATAGAAATTATGGAGCCAATGTTTTTTCGTTGAATCTCATTTGATTTAGGCATTTCGTGTTTGATTCTAATGAAAAATTGGAAATCGATGTAACGATTGAGGCGGGGTGATTTATCCTATCTATTTTATTCACTTTATGACAAGAGTCGATTGTTGAAATATGACTCAACTCGATCTTAAACCAAATACCAAATACAGATTAATTATATAAACTAATCATATAAAAATTAAAAATGAGGAAATGTTTAGTTTATATGATTAGTTTATATGACATGTACTGTTCTAGTTCAATGACAAGAATTTTTTGGTTTTTGTGAAAAATATTTGTAATCCTTAAATTTTTGAAACAAAAAGTATAGATATTCTATAAGAATATTTAGAACAGTGACAACTGTTCAGTCTATCTGATAGATACGAAACCCTTCCCTATTCTTTTTTTTTTTCATTTTGATTTTCAAAATCAGATGAAAAGAATAAAGATTCAAATCTTAACTTACATCATTTTTTTATATATTTCATGAAAAAAATGGATTTCTTTCTATTTCTTTCTATATATTATTTATATATGTTTATGTTAAAAATAGGATAAAAATGCTATCTTGCTAAGACTTTTTTCAGAAAAATTGTTCCACATATCATATATTCATATATAGAAATACAAGAAAAGTCTAGATTACGATGTTTATATCTATGGACAGCCGAACCAATGACTATTCATGATTCCATAATTGAATCAATTCCATACCGGCTCCAAATTAGAGGAATGTTATGGTAAAACTTCGTTTGAAACGATGTGGTAGAAAGCAACGTGCGACTTGAAGGACATGATCCATTGTGGATTTTTACATCCACCATTTTTGATTTGTCTAGGAATGAGGGTGCTCTTGGCTCGACATTGTTTGTTCTGTTACACTTAAACCCTCCGGTTTTTGTTGGGTTGTAAATAGTCCACGATGGAGCTCGAATAGAAAGTATTAATTCATTTCTCGGGGGCAAGGATCTAGGGTTAATACCAATCAATTGGAACAACTTCGTAAATATATGGGAGATATAGAAATCGAAAGGATCCACTTTGAGCAAGTTTCCAATTCAAAAGCAAAACTTGTTGAAATTGATCAAAATTTTTCGATGCAAAGTGTATCACGCGCCAATCAAATGTCCATAGGATTCTTTGATACAAAGAAATCAAAAAGGGGTATGTTGCTGCCATTTTTAAAGGATTAAGAGGCACCGAAGTAATGTCTAAACCCAATGATTAAAAATAAGGATCTAAGAACAAGGAAAGACCCTTTTAATTTAAAAATTTAATTGTCTTGATATTCTCAATAATTGGATCAGACTAAAGGATCCAAATAGAATTTGAAATAGTTTAAATGAGATAAACAACAAATAAAAGGGAGTAAAGACTACTCAATAAATGAAATTGACTAAAGATTTTTCCTTTGAGCTATTTGAGAGTTATTCAACTTGAGTTATGAGTACGAATGGTTTCTTTTTTCATTTTCAGGAAGAAAAAAGACTAAAATCATAGTCTAATTTATTTTATAGGCCCATTTGTCGTTTAATTTATTAGAATTTCATATATAGAGAAAACTTCGAATCAAATCATTTTTTCTCGAGCCGTACGAGGAGAAAACTTCCTATACGGTTCTGGGGGGGGGGTATTTTTCATCTACATCTATCCCAATGAGCCGTCTATCGAATTGTTGCAATTGATGTTCGATCCCGAAGAGAAGGAAAAGATCTTCGAAAAGTGGGCTTTTATGATCCAATGAAGAATCAAACTTATTTAAATGTTCCTCTTATTCTATATTTCCTTCAAAAAGGTGCTCAACCCACAGGAACCGTTCAGAATCTTTTAAAGAAAGCATTTGAGGAACTTCCAGGAACTTCCGTCTAATGAAATGAAATTCGATGAAATTAAAGAAATCGGCAGGGACTTACTTGGATATAACTTTGTCTAATTTTTCTCTATTTTTTTTTAGCCCCCTTTTCTTTTATATTTATTTATCATTGTTTCCATCGAATCGGATGGTCTAGAACGACAAAACCTTAGTTTTTCGTTTATTGATTTTATATTGATCTTATAAATAGAAAATTCGGACATTTCCTTTGCCTTTATTGAATTGTGTGGTTTTCGTTGGAACTTGACTAACCAATCTAACCAATAAGGAATCTGCTTTGCTTATTCCACTTAGATCGATGAAATACATTATGGACTCAAAGAGCAAATCCGATATTTTTGTATTCTTCCATTTATACTTTTTCTATCTATGTAGATTAGATATGTAGTGCCAACCCAAGACAATTTTGAATATTATTCTATTGCATTGTTAAATTGAAATTCTTTCAATTTAACAATGCAATTTCTTTTTTCAACTCTATTCTTTTCTCAACATTTATATTGACAACAGTGTATTGAAGAAATATAATTGATCATAATAATCAAACCGGGTCTATTTATTTCTGTCCCATAGTTTTTTTACTTTATCTTATTATCTTATTCAAATGATGCTTTCTTTGATACAAGAGCTTTTTTTGATTGAAAAAAAAGCTATATAACATAAGAGATGCTCTCTCGATTTTGATAATTCTGTATCTTTCTTTCATCTGATAATTTTTTGTATTTTCATCTAATTTTTATCTTTCGAATCCATTAGAAAATTTTTTCTAGATTTTAGATTTGTTAACTCAACAGTTTGATTAGCTCGTATAATCTATTTTCTCTTTGTTTAAATTCAATTAAATTAATTTTGATTCTGATTGTCCCCGTGTTGAAGTTTTGTTTAATCTATATTTTCTTCGGGTTGCTAACTCAACGGTAGAGTACTCGGCTTTTAAGTGCGGCTAGAACCTTTTACACATTTGGACGAAGTGACGAATTCGTCCATACCATTGGTAAACTTTGGAAGACCACGACTGATCCTGAAAGGGAATAGATGGAAAAAATAGCATGTCGCATCAATGGAGAGTTCTGAGGATATTTCATTCTTAATTCTTATTCGGATCGGTACAAAACCCTCTTCGAATTCTTGGAACGGAACAAAAGTTGGGTCGAATGAATAAATGGATAGAGGCCCTACAACTTCAATTAATTATCAGAAAGAAAAAGCAACCAGCTTCTGTTCTTAATTTGAATAATTTCCCGATCTAATTAGACGTTAAAAATAAATTAGTGCCTGGTACGGGAAGCACTTCTCCCTCCACGAGTGGATTCTCTTTTTTTAATGAATCCTAACTATTGACATTCTCTATTATGGAATGAAGATGTATGTGTAAAAGAAGCAGTATATTGATAAAGAAAGTTTTTTCCAAAATCAAAAGAGCGATTAGGTTTAAAAAATAAAAGATTTCTAACCATCTTGTTATACTATAACATAGACGAATTAAATGAATGGAAAAGAGAGGGTAGAGAATCTGTTGATAAGTTTACCTGTCTCCGCGGTATCTATTCTTACTAGAATACCTTGTTTTTACTGTATCGCACCATGTATCATTTGATAACCCCCCAAAAATTCTACCTTTGATTCAAATCGAATTTCAAATGGAGGAAATCCAAAGATATTTACAGCTAGAGAAATTTCAACAACACGACTTCTTATATCCACTTATCTTGCAGGAGTATATTTATGTATTTGCTCATAATCGTGCTTTGAGTAGATCGATTTTTTCTGAAAATCCGGGTTATGGCAGTAAATCAAGTTTACTGATTGTGAAACGATTAATTACTCGAATGTATCAACAGAATCATTTTCTTATTTTTCCTAATGATTCTAACCAAAATCCATTTTGGGCGCGCAACAAGAATTTGTATTCTCAAATCATATCAGACGGGTTTGCTTTTATTGTCGAAATTTCATTTTCTATACAATTACTATCTTGTCTAGAAGAGAAAAAGAACAAGATAGTAAAATCTCAGAATTTACGATCAATTCATTCAATATTTCCCTTTTTAGAGGATAATTTTTCACATTTAAATTTTGTGTTAGATATACTAATACCTCACTCTGTCCATGTGGAAATCTTGGTTCAAACTTTTCGCTGTTGGGTAAAAGATGCTTCTTCTTTACATTTATTACGAGCCTTTCTCGACGAATATTGTAATTTGAATAGTCTTATTATTCCAACGAAAGCCGGCTTCTCTTTTTCAAAAAGAAATCAAAGACTATTCTTATTCTTATATAATTATCATGTATGTGAATACGAATCCGTTTTCGTCTTTCTACGTAACCAATCTTTTCATTTACGATCAACATCTTCTGGAGTTCTTCTTGAACGAATCTATTTCTATGTAAAAGTAGAACGCTTTGTGAACGTCTTTGTTAAGATTGAGGATTTTCGGGCGAACCTGTGCTTGGTCAAGGAACCTTTCATGCATTATATTAGGTATCAAAGAAGAGCCATTCTGGCTTCAAAGGGGACATCTCTTTTCATGAATAAATGGAAATTTTATCTTGTCACTTTTTGGCAATGGCATTTTTCGC